AAATGCTCAATATCCAAGTGGGCTTACAAATTTGATCATGATCAATTGCTTTGTGGATTGTCTCTTGATTAGTTGGTGTTTATCCCCTCAATATCGCAAGTTTCTTACGTCCAAACAAAGTATTTACTTGTTATTAATAAAAAATTAAAAAATTTAGCCTACTTTCTTCCTTAGATCCCTTCTTTTACTCCGATAATATTGCGGATCGAAATCGATGCAAAGAAAATGAATGCATTTCCATACTATAATAAAAATAAGTCTAATAAATATAGAATTGGATCATATCACATGACTTATTCCATTTATACTCTACGGGATCTTACGGAGCCTGTTCATGGATGACATGGTTGGGGTATGATCATAGAAAATATTCTCCTCGAATGAACCAGCCTACCCTTCCTAGATAGGGGACTTACGTATTGATTGGATGCGGAGACACCTTTGGTCGTGAATTCTAATGTGGCAGATCCAATTCTCTATCTGCATGGCCAAATCAATAATTCAAGTCACACACTCCCATAATCCGTCTTATTTTCTTTTGTAAAATTAACTTCAACTATTTGTATCAAAATACTTAATATATTTGTATACTTCAAAGTTGAAGAGAAGTATCCAAATGACATGTCTTATTTTACAATAACCCATGTTTGTAGCAATGAAATACCGCAACCTACCCGATATGATATCTGAGAATTAGAATTTTCTATGATATGCCTTCCCTATAAAGGACCAGAAATACCTTGCTTACGTATCATTGGAAAGTGCATCAACATAAATACAGCTGTAAGCAGAGGCAGTACAAAGGTATGTAAACTATAAAAACGAGTCAAAGTGGATTGCCCCACACTAGCACTTCCACGTAATAACTCCACTAAAGGGGATCCTATTACCGGAATCGCTTCAGGTACACCTGTCACAATTTTGACTGCCCAATAACCGATTTGATCCCAAGGTAAAGAATAACCAGTTACACCAAATGATGCAGTCAATACAGCCAAAACCACACCTGTGACCCAAGTTAATTCACGGGGTTTTTTAAATCCACCTGTGAGATACACACGAAATACGTGGAGGATCATCATTAGAACCATCATACTTGCTGACCATCGATGAACTGATCGGATTAACCAACCAAAGTTGGCCTCCGTCATTATATATTGAACAGAGGAAAAAGCCTCTGTAACAGTTGGTCGGTAGTAAAAAGTCATAGCAAAACCGGTAGCAACTTGTACTAAAAAACAAGTAAGTGTAATTCCCCCTAAACAATAAAATATGTTGACATGAGGAGGAACATATTTACTCGTTATATCATCCGCAATTGCCTGAATCTCAAGACGTTCCTCAAACCAATCATATACTTTATTGAGATAGGTAACTAGCCCGACTCCCCCCCCCGAGAACCGTATATGAAAATTTCATTTCGTACGGCTCAAGCAGAAACACACAAATTTTCGACGGATATTTGAAAAAGGTTCAAAACTCCATTAGCCACAGGATTGTATCAATTTTCCTTGAAGATATTAAATAAGAAAAATCCAGAATTTCTTGTTTGTGATGATAATGCCAAAAAATCTCAAGTTGGCTCATCTGTCTTTCTTTCCCTTATGTTGATCATTAGAGGCCTCTTGACTTTTCTCTTCCCTATTTTTTTTTATTTTTTATTTATTTTACTAGTAAAATAAATAAAAATTTATAGTGGTTTTATAATAGAAATTATCTTGTTGCGATCCTATGAATCAGTTCAATTAAAACCTTAGATTCATACTAGAGCCACGATGATTGAGTCTCAAGCTAAACAAAAGGCAAGGGTTCTTTGAATAAGAACCGCTTGATGATCATTTATTGAATTGGTGTAATGACTCGACAAAATTGAGAGAAAAAAAGTTGTCTTTTGGGCAAACAAAATTGGAAAGAAGAAAAGTTCTTTTTTATTTTTATTAAGAACTACTTTAATTTAAATTTAATTTTTTTTTTTCAGTCTGGTTACGAGGTCTAAATAGTCAGTATGAATCATAGTTCCATTTTTTGTTTCTTGATCCACTCTATGTATTTCGTGTTCCAGATATTAGAATAAATAATATCCGACGAATTAGAATCATCTTGATAGAGAGAACAGGCCCTTTCTATGTATTATCAATAGGATCAATTCTAACAAGTCACACACTCATATTCCAGAGATACAAAAACAAAAAAATCCACGGTCAAACTACCAGAATGTCTAGAAATGTGGAGCTTAAAGCAGAAAAACCTTTTTGGGTTTTTGGATGGAAAAACTATGACTTCATAGTTTTAGTTAGTAGAAACCTAAGTCATTAAAATTCCGTCCAGTAAAACAGAAGAATTATAAATTTCTAAAATGATAGATAGGAATATCGCGAATAAAGCCATTGCAACCCCCATAAAAGGAGTAGTCCCCCAACCTGGAGCAACTTTCCCATATTCCGAATTCAAGGGTTTCAATAAACTACCTGCGCCAGTTCGTTTTGGCCTAGCTCTAGAACTATCTTCAACGGTTTGTGTAGCCATAAATTCTATTTAATCATTGGTGTTGACTTTGTATACTATTCCGTTGTAGTTGTAAATACACGATCTTTATCATGGATCCATTGTAATCTTGAAATTGTATAAAAATGGAAACAGCAACTTTAGTGGCCATCTCCATATCTGGTTTACTTGTAAGCTTTACTGGGTATGCCTTATATACCGCGTTTGGGCAACCCTCTCAACAATTAAGAGATCCATTCGAAGAACATGGGGACTAATTGAAGTAAGAAGTCTCCCAGCTGGGAGACTTCTTACTTCAATTAAATTATTTCATTTTTTAGTCGGAACCTTAGGTGGTTCTCGGAAGAAGATAGCGAAAAAAATTATCCCTAAAGTTGAAACTAAAAGGAATGTATAAACCAATGCTTCCATAGATTCGATCGTGGTTTATTTACAATTATAATATAACTTCCACACCTATTCACTTGTCATTTGGGATCATTTCCCATATAAAAAAAGAAAAAGAGTCAAAGCAAAGAAAGGACAGGAGATGTTTCCCATATCAAATCAAAAAAGAGAGGCGAAAGATACCATAGCAATGTGGTATCAGATTGTCTGTCTCCTTGTAGTTGGATCACCCACTTTTTGGAATGTTCCAAATTCCACTTGAGCATCCAAGTCAGGATCAATACCAGCAAAAACATCTCGGAACAAAGTTCGAGCGCCATGCCAAATGTGTCCGAAAAAGAAGAGCAAAGCAAAGGTAGCATGACCAAAAGTGAACCAACCCCTTGGACTGCTGCGAAAAACACCATCTGATTTCAAAGTAGCTCGATCTAATTCAAAAATTTCTCCTAATTGGGCACGCCTCGCATATTTTTTTACAGTAGCAGGATCAGAATAAGTTACTCCATTAAGTTCGCCACCATAGAACTCCACCGTTACGCCTACTTGTTCAACGCTATATTTGGATTCTGCTCTTCTAAAAGGAACATCCGCTCTCACAATTCCCTCTTCATCTACCAAAACTACCGGAAATGTTTCAAAAAAAGTAGGCATACGACGTACAAAAAGCTCGCGCCCTTCCTTATCTCTAAAGACGGGATGTCCTAACCATCCAACAGCTATTCCATCCCCATTGTCCATTGAACCTGCTCTGAATAATCCCCCCTTTGCCGGATTATTACCAATATAATCATAAAAAGCTAATTTTTCGGGAATTTTAGACCAAGCTTCTGATAAACTAAGATTTTCGGCTAATCCATCGCTAACTCTTCGATATATTTCTTGCTGAAAGTATCCCTGATCCCACTGATAACGAGTAGGTCCAAATAATTCGATTGGGGTAGTTGCCGATCCATACCACATAGTTCCGGCAACTACGAAAGCTGCAAAAAAAACAGCAGCGATACTACTGGAAAGTACAGTTTCAATATTGCCCATACGTAATCCTTTGTATAGACGTTGAGGCGGACGGACACTAAGATGGAATAGGCCCGCTAATATGCCCAGTGTACCCGCAGCAATATGATGCGAAGCTATTCCTCCCGGAACGAAAGGATCAAAACCTTCTGCACCCCATGCAGGATTTACAGCTTGTACTTTTCCTGTTAGTCCATAAGGATCGGACACCCATATCCCAGGACCATACAAACCGGTTACATGAAATGCACCAAAGCCAAAACAAGCCACCCCTGCAAGAAATAAATGAATTCCAAAGATCTTGGGCAAATCCAAAGAAGGTTTTCCCGTCCGCTCATCAGAGAATATTTCTAGGTCCCAATATACCCAATGCCAGATAGCTGCCAAGAAACACAAGCCAGAAAACACAATATGTGCACCTGCCACACCTTCATAACTCCAAATACCCGGATTTGTTATAGTTCCTCCTGAAATACTCCAACCACCCCACGAATTGGTTATTCCTAAACGAGTCATGAAGGGGATGACAAACATACCTTGTCTCCACATTGGATCCAGAACAGGATCAGAGGGATCAAAAACCGCTAATTCGTATAAAGCCATCGAGCCAGCCCAACCAGAAACTAGAGCTGTATGCATTATATGCACCGCAAGTAATCGACCCGGGTCATTCAATACGACAGTATGAACACGATACCAAGGCAAACCCATGGAAATACCCCTTTAACAAAGAAAAATAGACACGATGTCGTTTTATTTTATCGCATTGGAAAAGAATATCCATATCCTATGTACCTAACCCTTCTAAGGGATGTTGTGTCAGAAAGCGTGAATATTTATTTCATTCCATTAAAAAAAAGAAAAAGCCAATAAGAAAGAAGCCAATTCTGTTTGTAAGAAGAAAGAGAAACAGATCTATTCTATACTCGATAAGTGCCAATATGCAATGGGTAGCTTGGGCTATTTTGAAAAACGAAGAATAGATCCCTAATTCCTCTTTGTTTATCATTCGAATCACGGATTCTTTTTTATTTATTCAATCTGTCTTACTTTCCTTATATGTATAATTTTTCAATTTATGTATCATTTCAATCTATAGTATTCGTATATAATAAGATAAAAAAAAAATGAAGATAATAAACTGCAGATTCTTTCTTTCTCTTCCGTTCTTAAGCTTCCATATTAAAGTGTAAATTTTATGTAATTTTGCAATCTAATAATATTTTGAAATCTAATAATATTAATCTAATATGCCAATTGGTGTTCCAAAAGTACCTTATCGGATTCCCGGAGATGAAGAAGCGACTTGGGTTGACTTATACAATGTTATGTATCGAGAAAGGACACTTTTTTTAGGTCAAGAGATTCGTTGCGAGATCACGAATCATATTACAGGTCTCATAGTATATCTCAGTATAGAAGATGGAATTAGAGATATTTTTTTGTTTATAAACTCCCCCGGCGGGTGGCTAATCTCAGGAATGGCTATTTTTGATACGATGCAAACAGTGTCACCGGATATATATACAATAGCCCTCGGAATAGCCGCGTCCATGGCCTCCTTCATTCTGCTTGGAGGAGAACCCACTAAACGTATAGCATACCCTCACGCTAGAATTATGCTTCACCAACCGGCTAGTGCTTATTATCGGGCAAGGACACCTGATTTTTTCCTAGAAGTGGAAGAGTTACACAAAGTGAAGGAAATGATCACAAGGGTTTATTCACTAAGAACAGGCCAGCCTTTTTGGGTTGTAGCCGAAGACATGGAAAGGGATATTTTTATGTCAGCAGACGAAGCCAAAGCTTATGGACTTGTCGATATTGTAGGGGATGAAATGATGGACGAGCACCTCGATGAGGATAAACCATGGGTTCCACCAGATTATTTTGAAAATTGGTAGTGGCTCAATTTCTTGTAAATTTATTTCAAACCTAAATTCGGGTTTTATGTGATTTTATAGAAAACAGAAATACTTCATGATGATGAATCATCGGGTTAAGATCGATCTAAACCAACCCATTTTTTTCTATATACATACGACATGCCAACGGTTAAACAACTTATTAGAAATGCAAGACAGCCAATACGAAATGCTAGAAAAACGCCGGCGCTTAAGGGATGTCCTCAGCGTCGAGGAACATGTGCTAGGGTGTATGTGCGACTCGTTCAGATCATGAGTTCAAACAAATAAGACAATTTTTGAAATATCCATGATCGGTACCAATGAATAGGATAGAGTTTCTCTCTCCTAGATTTCTACGGTATATGGAATTTATGGTTTCCTTTGGTGCAAATCCAATCATCTAGATTGAAAGAAGCAATTCCCCCATTGGTAGCAAATGGTTATCGATTAAGCGGAGGAAATAGTAATAAAAAGAAAAGGCTTATGCTCCTTTATCTTAAAAGAACGGACTAAAGGGTCAGCTACTTAGCTAACTTTCATAATTAAATACCGTCACTGTATGAATAACTCTTATTTATTGTGAAAAGAGCTATTTACTCTATAATTGATAGGTAGAGCCAAAGACTGTGAACTATACAAATTCACAATACCTTTTGATGAAAGAAAGGGCTCCGGTGTATAGAGAGGGCCTCACCGTTTAAAAGAGAACCATAGAAACGATGGAACCCACTGTTTTTTTAGTATCCTTAGAATTTGTTATTTCTATGCGAAATAACTGAAGGGAATAGAATAAAAAATCGTGGTTGGGAAGGTTATAGTAGCAAAAGCCATTGGAATTAATATTTTATATATCGGAATAATCCGTTTTGTTATTAATGGGAAAAAGAACGGTTAAAAGAAGAGAAATCATTAGTTATTCATTAAGGTTAATTTGATTCAATGACCAGAGTTCCGCGGGGATATATAGCTCGGAGACGACGAACAAAAATGCGTTCATTTGCCTCAAACTTTAAAGGGGCTCATTTAAGACTTAATCGAATGATTACTCAACAAGTAAGAAGAGCTTTTGTTTCTTCTCATCGGGATAGAGGAAGGCAAAAGAGGGATTTTCGTCGTTTGTGGATCACTCGGATAAACGCAGCAACACGGATATATAAAGTATTCAATAGTTATAGTAAATTAATACACAATCTGTACAAAAAGGAATTGATTCTTAATCGTAAAATGCTTGCACAAATAGCTGTATTAAATCCAAATAATCTTTACACGATTTCCAATAAAATAAGGACCATCAATTAAAGGGATAAAAAAGTAATATACAGGAATAATTAAAACCGAATTCCCGGAGAGGGAGCTCCGGGAAGATACAATAAATTAAGATTAAGTGGTAGGAATCTACGAGCATGTTGCAATAAATAAAAAAAACTATTTCTTTTTTCCCATTTTTATTTCTTTTCTTATAACAAACAAAAGAATCTAAACTGGATTACTTTATTTATATATGAGTCTGACTCTTCCGAATAAAACATCAACAATCGGAACTTACGCTCCGATTGTTGTTTCTTAAATTCTGGTTGGAGTTTCTTAAATTTCGATTGGAATTGAACTTTTGTGTTAATTGAGGAATATGTCTATTTTTTCTGTGTCTAGGACCAGTAATTATTGAAATTGACTGGGCTTGAAATTGCTTCTCATTTTCATAGTTACGAAATGGTAGGAAAGATAAAATACGAGCCTGTTTTATAGCAAGAGTAATTAATCGTTGTTGTTTCAAGGTTAATCTATTTATTCGTCTAGATAATATTTTTCCTTGTTCACTAATAAATCGATTAATTAAGCTCATGTTTCTATAATCAATTCGATCCCCCGGCCCAATTCGGGAACGCCTACGAAAAGGTTGTTTGGATTTACGAAAAGGTTGTTTGAATTTACGAAAGGGTTGCTTGGATTTATGAAAAGTTTGTTTGGATTTACGAAAAGGTTGTTTGGATTTACGAAAAGGTTGTTTAGATATATACATGATTTATTCCTTATTTAATAATTTGAAAAAAAAAATGGATTTCTTTATTTTATTAATTTTGGATCCAGAGTTAAGTAGTCTTTCTTTGATCCATATATTAGTTAATTCATATACTATTAATTCATATATTATATAAAAAATAGAAAATATATAAAAAAGAAAAATAAAAAGCCTCTATACATATGAAATAATATCTACCTCCAGTTATGTTCTATATATTAAATAATAAAATAAGAAATTCTTACTCTTTCTATTCTTTAGAAAAATCAAAATCAAAAACACGATTCTCCTATTTCTTTATTTCATTATGAGTCGTATGCTTGCGGCAATAACGACAAAACTTTCTTAATTCTAATTGTCGGGGTGTATTGTGACGATTCTTTTGAGTACTATATCTAGAAATCCCCATCGATTCCTTATTGGTACCCTTTCGAACACAACTGATACATTCCAAAATCACTCTGATTCTAACATCTTTACCCTTGGCCATGAGCCTCCTTTCCTTTTTGGATCGACTTAACTTAATTCTTATACCTATTCTTTTACTTTTATTCTTCTATATTGGAATTGGATCCGAAAAAGAAGAATAAAATCCAATAGAATAAAAAAAAATGGAGAAATAATTAAAGAATACAATCCTTGTCGAATTAGCAAGGATTTTGCTTCGAAATCCTTTCATTTAAGTAGCAAGCCGGCTCTTTCTATGCTCGAATTTGTGAGGCCTGACTTAGCTTGGATACCGCTTTTAATTTTTAATTAAATTTATGTTTTCTTACAAAACGAGATTTACCAAATTTTTGATGACTCTGAGGTTCAACCCAATCCATCTTTTCTTTCTTTTTGCTTAGTATACTAAAAAAGGATTGAAAGAAAATTTTAGTCATGTCACGAAGAATTCTATCTCTCGTATAGGAATAACTAGAATTAAAAAAAAGGGAATGACAAAGCATCTGGGAATAAACGATTAATTTCTATCAATAAACCTGCTAAAGCCCCAAACCATAGAGTACTTAGCACGGGTGCTACAGAAAGATATGTTTTTATATCCCGCATTGAAAATCCTCCTTCCTTATTGGAATACATATATGATCAGATACTCTTGCCCAAGATCGTTTGTATTTCTTTATTTAGGCGAAATTCCTAATAAAAAAAACCAAATCAATATTCTATATTTTCCTATCCCTAAAAAAGAAAAAGATGACCCCTTCTTCCTATACATTACTAAGGAATAGTAATCCTTCTTTTATAGGTGAAATTCAACTGGATTTTAGATATATCCTCTTCCTTGATTATATGAGACCAAAAACAAGAAATGACAAGAAAGTTCTATATAGATAGAGAAATAGAAGAAAATTACGATGTGGAAAACAAGAAAGGAATTGTGTACAATGGGATTGTACAACAATTTGAAAAAGGGATGTAGCGCAGCTTGGTAGCGCGTTTGTTTTGGGTACAAAATGTCACAGGTTCAAATCCTGTCATCCCTACCTATTACTTCTATCTTCTTTATGGGCAGTAGCGGGCGCGGGGAGATCAACTAAAGTGTATATAACTTGAATTTTTGGATACTATACGTACGTGAGACACGTTAGGAGTAGAAAAGGATTTTCTTTTTAAAAGCGCTCTTAGTTCAGTTTGGTAGAACGCGGGTCTCCAAAACCCGATGTCGTAGGTTCAAATCCTACAGAGCGTGATTCCATCCATCTTATGCCGAAACAGAGTAAAATAACTTAAAAAAAAAAAAACAAAGTCGAATTACAACTCCAATTTGACCTCCTCTCTAGTCTGGAGGAGGTCAATCAAAAAATAAATATTACTCAATCAAAGATCCAACTGATCCCCACGCCTGTATTGCAAATACGCAGTCACGAATAATCCCGCTAAAGTAATAGGAATTAGGCCTAAGACGATTCCAAATAGAAAAACTTCAATCATTTCGATTTGTTCGAGGGGATAAAAAAAGAGATACGATCTATCTCTAAATAATAGTCTAAATTATCCACGAATCTCAATCACCAAAAAAAGAATTGGTAATTAGTGTGCAAAAAGGTCCTATAATATCAGGAATCCAAAAGAAAGATTCTGATTTTCTGACTTATTCATTCAATTCATTTCAAATAAGACGTATCTTGTTCAAGCCAATAAACAGAGCTGGGGTTATAGTTAAAGCAGCCAGTAGAAAACCAAAATAACTAGTTATAGTAAGCATGAAGGGGTTAAATTCCATTTTTTTTTTTTTTTTTACTACACTACATATGTTGGTAAAGCACTTACCTAAGTTATGGAAAATTCCTAATTCATCGGTTATTTTAGATAATACTAAAAAACAAGATAGAGCGACATACAGAAGTGTAAAAGAAAATCGATTCATCAGATGGGACATGAGTCCCTAATTCCAGATTTATTGTGGAATCTGTCAGTTAAGTAAAGTAATAATATTAAGAACTAGATTATCTAAACCCATTGAAAAATGAAATTGGATTTTTGGGGAATTTTCGAATAAAAGATAAATATAAATAAAGAATGGAATTTGAAAAAAGTTCTTTCTATTTCAGATTATTTCTTTTTCAATAGGATTTAATCCTATTTTTAGAGCAAATGGTCGCCCCTATTCCTTCTTATTTTAACTCATTGTATTCCATATGGAATAAGAGGAGAAGAAAACCATTCCACGACTCTCGAAAGTCCCCTGAAAAAGAGAAAAATTTATTTATTTTTATTTATTCATTTTTTGAACCTCAACTAAAGTTGATAAGTTCTATCTTCTGTCTTTCCCTATTCCATCTCGTAAAGTTACATACTTGCAGTTTGGTTAAGAAAGTTAGACCTAATCCAACAAACAAGATAAGATTGATTACGAATCTTGATTCTGCAAAGAATGTATTCCCTTTCTTTCATAAGGGATTATCCACTATTCTATTTTCTATTTTTTGGATAGTATTTTATACTAACCAATTGAATTCCTTAAAGGGAAAAGTTGGATTCGAATAAAACTTTTAACTAAAAAGGGATAGATTTCGCATATACTTATCCTTGTATTGCGTCAATATGAGAATATTCTTCCTAAATTTTTTATCCAAATCTATTGATCATTAACTTAGGTTTTCCCAAGATCCTGGTCATTATTCCAAATTAAATTTTTCTACTATTCCGAAGATAATGAAAATAAGTAGGACTCCAAAAATTGGAGTTTCGATTAATGCCTTGAATACCATGTAGTTTCCCTATAGACAAAGAACAAGGAAGAAAAAAAGGGGAATTCTGTTTCGGGACCAAGCCAAACAGGATTGCTGTGCCATAGGAAGGATAGCTATACTAATTCGGTATACTCAAAATACACCTTTGGTACAAAATTGACAATCTCACAAGGATGAAATATCAGTAATTTTCTATTTACTGGTTGATCCCATCTTTTACGGAATCAATTCCTTTTTTGAATGTACAAAAATTTGGGGAGCTCGGCATGTCTGGAAGCACGGGAGAACGTTCTTTTGCTGATATTATTACCAGTATTCGATACTGGGTTATTCATAGCATTACTATACCTTCCCTATTCATTGCGGGTTGGTTATTTGTCAGTACGGGTTTAGCTTATGACGTGTTTGGAAGTCCTCGGCCAAACGAATATTTCACGGAAAGTCGACAAGGAATTCCATTAATAACCGACCGTTTTGATTCTTTAGAACAACTAGATGAACTTAGTAGATCTTTTTAGGAGGCCCCCAATGACCATAGATCGAACCTATCCTATTTTTACAGTGCGATGGCTGGCTGTTCACGGATTAGCTGTACCCACGGTTTTTTTCTTGGGATCAATATCAGCAATGCAGTTCATCCAACGATAAACTAAATTCCAACTATAGAACTATGACACAATCAAACCCGAATGAACAAAATGTTGAATTGAATCGTACCAGTCTATACTGGGGTTTATTACTCATTTTTGTACTTGCTGTTTTATTTTCCAATTACTTCTTCAATTGAGAGAAAGGTAGAGAGTAGTAAGAATTCTCTTATCCCATTTGGAAGGATACCATCCTTATAACTATCCATGACTGTTTTTGTCTCTAGCACGACCACTTTTAAAAATGTGGAGGAAAATAGGGGAAATGGCTGATACTACAGGAAGAATTCCTCTTTGGCTGATAGGTACTGTAACCGGTATTCTTGTGATTGGTTTAATAGGTGTTTTCTTTTATGGTTCGTATTCTGGATTGGGTTCATCTCTATAGTAATCGGAGGAGCTAGATTGTAAACATGAAAAAGTAGGAGCTTAGCGGGTCCTTACCCCCCTATCTGATTAGAGCGGAAAGGACCCGCAGAATTCTTATAACGCGATTTTAATCTATTCCATAATCTATAAATGGGTTACCTATTTCTATTTGTAAAAATAACAAAGAAAAAGCCTTTGCTTTGATGGTTAGAATCCTTCCATTTATTCTTTTGTTGTTAATAATGTTATGTTATTGAAGCAATCCGTTGGTGGGTTTAAAGCGCCTGCCTTTCGCCCATAAAATTAATTTACCTCACTCTTATGAAGCAACAACAAAGAGTGGATCAATTAAGGATCCACTATTTTCTTTCACGAAGCAAGTATCCTACAAATCTTTGATTTAGTTTAGAGTAAAAAACTAATAAAACCTTAATCAAAACTACTCCACTAGTCTAAAAAAAACACCCTTTAACTTTAATGGGAGGGAAGGGTATACTTTTTTTTACAAAATTTTTGTAAGTTCGAAGTTGAACTTAATTGAAAAGTCAAGCAATTCTATCTGCTCACAAAAAATTAGTTCCCGCCATACTTTCTTTCCCTCTGTTTGTCCACTACCACGCTCGAACCTAAGCAAAGGAAGTCCAAGAGACAGACCTGAATAAAGAATAAATAGTAATCTTTGACAAAACAAATAAGAAAAATAAAAGGATTCTTACTTCGATACAAGAAGAATCGACACAAGAAAAAGGCAAAAAAGCCTTTTTCTTGTGCACAATAGAGGATTACGAAGACCTGCAATTCCTCCTAAAAGGACTTGTTCCTTTTATTTTTCTCGCCTCTGCCATAGAAATAAGGAATTCCAGAAATCGAGACTTTTTACCAACTTAATGGTAAGAAATCCCGGGATCTAGAAATTCATTTCGTACAATTGAACCTTTTCAAACTGTTTCTTTTTAAGAACCAAAAAGACTTGTGCTAAAATAACAGATGCGAAAAAGAACAAAAGACCTTGGACGCGTAATGGATCCTGAAGGACTATTTCTGCATCCCCCTGACCAAACCCTCCCACATTAGGATTGCTTGTTAATGGTTGATCAAGCTTGATTGATTCCCCCTCTGAAACAAGAAGTTCTGGCCCGGGAGGTATAATATCAATCACTTGGCGCCCATCCGACGCATCAACTATGGATATTTCATATCCCCCCTTTTCTTTACGTAGTATTTTTTTTACTGTACCCGTTGACGTAGCATTATAAACTGTATTGTTACTCTTGCTACCATCGGGATAGATCTGTCCCCTTCCTCGGTTTCCCCCTACATATATAGGATATTTTAAGAAATGAACGTCTTTTTTTGTAGCGGGATCGGGGGAAAGAATGGGAAAGACAATTTCACTATATTTCTTACCGGGAACAGGGCCTATCACAAGAATATTTTTTTTATTGGGACGATAACTCTGAAAAGAGAGATTTCCTATCTTTTCTTTCAACTCAGGAGAAATACGGTCGGGCGGCGCTAATTCGAATCCCTCAGGCAAAATAAGAACAGCACCCACATTCAACCCTCCCTTTTTTCCATTAGCAAGAACTTGTTTCAGCTGCATATCATAAGGGATTCGAAGAACTGCTTCAAATACAGTATCGGGAAGCACAGCTTGGGGAACTTCAATATCCACGGGCTTATTAGCTAAATGGCAGTTGGCACATACAATTCGTCCAGTTGCTTCCCGCGGGTTTTCATAACCCTGCTGCGCAAAAATGGGATATGCATTTGAAATAGATGTCTGAGTTATTATGTATATCATGATCGATACAGAAATCGATCGAATCATCTGTTCCTTTAACCAAGAAAAAGTATTTCTATTTTCCATGTCCAATCGTGGATCCCGGAATTTCTACAATAAATTAGATAGGTAGCTAAGTTAATCTAGTTCCCTATACACGAGTCTGTTGTTATTCTACTGCAAGAGTTGTACTGGAATGATGAATACCTTGAGCAGGTAGAAGTAGAAAGAATTTTGCTAAAAAGAAAAAGGGCTTTTTTTCTAAAAGAAGAAAAATGCTAATTTTATTAATATTAGGAAAGCCAATTATGCTTCACTAATTGAATGATAAATGACTACAAGCGAAGGAGATAGACGGTTTAAACAAAAAAAGACCCAAAATTTCAAACACGTGTCCAGAATCACAGGAAAACTACAAACAAAAATAGTAAAAATTAGCTCGTTAGGAGCCCATCCAAGATCATTGTAAACCCAACGAATTAGTAGTTCCCAACCGCGGGTGGAATGAAATCCAACAAAAAAATCCGTAACTAAAAGAATAAAAAAAGCTTTTATTGAGTCATTTAAGTTATAGAAGAATTCCTGAACCCAAGAATTAAAAATGACAAGTTCCTCTTTACCCAGAAAAAAAGAACCACTAAGAATAGCCAAAAAGATTATATTTGTTGAGAAATGCAAAATGATATGGAGATGGTCATCATTATCTATTTTGGCCAATTGTATTATTTCCTTGTGTATTCCTATAGGAAGTTTTTGTACTTGTGTCTTCGGTTCCTCTTTTATCATTTCGTCCAAGAGAAAAAGCTCTTCTAATTCTATGAATCCTTCTAGAATCCTTTTGTCTTGAATATCCGTTAAGAGAGTTTCAGGTTGCCTGGTATTCCACCAATTCTTAATCCAAAGTTCCAGGCATTTGTTAAAAGAGAAAGAGACTCCCCAGGGTAAAAGTACGATAAATATAAGATATAGGAAAGAAGGCAATGCTTTCTTTTTTTTCATTTTTGATCCGATCCGTAAATTGAGTTGTTAATGAATCCGCTTCATTCGCTGACTCTATATGATATGATATTTCTTTTTTTTTTTTTTTGAAGCAAAAATTCTATAACAAGGTTTGAGACCTTGTGTTTGTATCTATTTATCCTTTTATTTACTAGTGGAATTTCATTGTATTGGGTTCTTTCTTAGATCTAAATGGAGTGGAAAAGAGAAATAGAATAAAAAAATATGAAAAGAGAAGAATATTAGACCATATATCTCACTTGGACAAAACAAATTAGAAGCAATTTTCTCTTATCCTCGGTTGTTCCTTCCTTTATATAAATACTCGAAAATACCCTTGCAATTTAAATTAAAAAAATTGCAATTGGTACTCAAAATACTTCAATTGGTACACGCAAGAAATAGGCCAATTCGGCAGCTTTTTGTTCAATTTCTCGTGGAGTAAAAAACTTCTCATCAGTACGAGTCAGGGGAATGACCCCCTGGCCACGTATTTCCATATAAAGAATACGACGAGGATAAAGACCCTCTTTAACCTGAATTCTAATTGATTGGATATCCCGCACAAGGAATCGAAGGAAGATGCGGCGTTTTATTCCAGGGAATCCCCAACGAAAAATGCACACTATTCCCTCTTTTCTATCAAATCGGTTATAACCACTGCCTACATTCCACAAAATAGTGCACCACAAATAGGAGCTAATGAATAGGCCCGCGATTCCGTAGAAAGACATCACGATCCCTTGCGGAAAAAAAAGAATTTGTTGAGATGGAAGTACAGATATCATATTCTTACCAAGATAACTGGAAGCCCCAACCGCTAAGAATCCTAATGAACCTAAAAAAAGAATACAGGCCCAGAAAAAATTACCTCTTTTTCGAGAACCTTTTAGAAGTTCTATCCATATGTGTTCTGATCGCCAATTCATATTAGATATACTAAATCCAGCAGCGGTTAATTGAAATTGAGAGAATAAGCTAAATGATTTTGACTTTACTTTTTTTGTTTTGATTCTGAAATCGCCTTCAGCAGCTAGTACTCCTGTGAAAAAATTGGTTAGATACATTGACTTTCTATTCAAAAAAATTCCCGGATCCACTTAAAAAAACTCGCTATACTCGGCTACGCATATGTATGCATTTATACTCGTAGCCGATATCTACATCCGTAGACGTTTTTCATTTGTGTGTAGAAAGAGCTACATACCCTATCATATTAATATATTACTTACACTAAAAAATATTTGTATTATGATCCTGGAAATACATTGAACAAATTTTGCCCTGTCGGTTCTAGACAATCTTATTTTTCTGCACATAAAGAAATAAAGAAGTCATTGCAATTGCCGGAAATACTAAGCCTACTAAAGGCACGAAAAGGGAGGGTAAGTTTAAATCTGTCATAGAATAGGTGTATCAATTCCAATTTACTATTTCTATCTATTCAAAATATATCTTAAGATTCTATTCTTAAGATATAATTAAGTATATCTATTATAAGGAATATTGACTATTGTATTTTTTAGTTTGCAAAATAAAGATTATTTATAGATAAATAATATTGACTAAAGTATTCTATAAAAGTGTTCTATATCTCTAAAAAAATGAATGTAATGGATAATTTGATTTTTCTTTTTCCATTCTCATGGCCTTTCTATCTTTCTAATCGAATTTGAAATTGGATTCAAAAGAAAGCAATTGTGAAAATGAAAGAAATAGCTCTTTCAGAATATCCTTTCCGGGTAGTCGATGGCTATTCACAGCTACTACCTTAACACCAAAGAAGAGCTCGACCCAATGCTTTATTTCTGTCTTAGTGGGTCCCGATTCGACATTATTAGAAGTATATTGATTCTTTCCCAAAAAATGAAGACTCTTTTCTGCAAATACTGCGTATTTGGTTCCATTATCGTATGATAATACTCTATTTTGATTTTTATTTGTTTATTGTATTATACCTTTCTATATTCTAGATATATAGAATTCTAGATATATAGAATAGAAGAATCTCGATTTGTCAAGTCTCATGATCGTATCAAGATATATTTAAATTTGGCTCGATCTTTTAAAAGATCGAGCCAAATTTAAGTGCAATCAATTAGAAGAATAAAGAAGAATTACTGCATTTTGTAACTCATTTTTTCTCTTTCTATTTTGCTTATTTATCGTCTTTATCGATGGTATCTACCGGCTTGAAGTCGAATGTAATCGCTTTCCATACTTCACAAGCTGCGGCTAGTTCAGGACTCCATTTGCAAGCTGCTCGGATAATTTCATTACCTTCACGAGCAAGATCGCGCCCTTCGTTACGAGCTTGTACACAGGCTTCTAAAGCGACCCGATTAGCTGCTGCACCTGGTGCATTCCCCCAAGGATGTCCTAAAGTTCCTCCACCAAATTGTAATACGGAATCGTCTCCAAAGATTTCGGTCAGAGCTGGCATATGCCAAACATGAATACCCCCTGAAGCCACCGGTATAACACCTGGCATGGATACCCAGTCCTGAGTGAAAAAGATACCGCGAGAACGATCTTTTTCAATATAATCATCGCGCAATAAATCAACAAAACCTAAAGTCATTTCGCGTTCCCCTTCTAACTTACCTACTACCGTACCAGAGTGGATATGATCTCCCCCAGACATACGCAATGCTTTAGCTAATACACGGAAATGCATACCATGATTTTTCTGTCTATCAATAACTGCATGCATTGCTCGATGAATGTGAAGAAGTAGGCCGTTGTCGCGGCAATAATGAGCCAAACTAGTATTTGCGGTGAATCCTCCTGTTATGTAGTCATGCATTACAATAGGAACCCCTAATTCCCTCGCAAATACAGCTCTCTTAATCATTTCTTCGCATGTACCCGCAGTCGCATTCAAGTAATGCCCCTTGATTTCGCCGGTTTCGGCTTGTGCTTTATAAATAGCTTCGGCACAAAAGACAAAACGGTCTCTCCAGCGCATAAATGGTTGTGAGTTTACGTTTTCATCATCTTTGGTAAAATCAAGTCCACCGCGTAGACACTCATAACATGCTCTACCGTAATTTTTTGCGGATAATCCCAATTTTGGTTTAATAGTACATCCCAATAAAGGACGACCATACTTGTTCAACTTATCCCTTTCAACTTGGATACCATGAGGCGGACCTTGAAAAGTTTTTGAATAAGCAGGAGGAATTCGTAGATCCTCCAAACGTAGAGCACGTAGGGCTTTGAAACCAAACACGTTACCCACAATGGAAGTAAACATGTTAGTAACAGAACCCTCTTCAAATAGATCTAATGGATAAGCTACATAACAGATATATTGACTGTCTTCTCCTGGAACGGGTTCGATGTGATAGCATCGTCCTTTGTAACGATCAAGACTGGTAAGTCCATCAGTCCAAACAGTTGTCCATGTACCAGTAGAAGATTCCGCAGCTACTGCAGCCCCTGCTTCTTCAGGCGGAACCCCGGGCTGAGGAGTTACTCGGAATGCTGCCAAGATATCAGTATCCTTAGTTTCGTATTCCGGGGTGTAGTAAGTCAATTTATAATCTTTAACACCAGCTTGAAATCCAACACCTGCTTTAGTTTCTGTTTGTGGTGACATAAGTCCCTCCCTACAACTCATGAATTAAGAATTCTCACAACGACAGGGTCTACTCGATATGGACTAAGCGTAAATGAAACCTTTGTAAAAATCTTAAAAAAAATATTCAATTAATATCAACTCATTAAATAAAAAATAAAAAGGCAGTATGCTTAAGTTAATGAATATGTTTCATTCATATATAATGCGTACACCCTGTGTACTTTCTATCCTATAGGAATTCTACTCTACGAATTCGATAGGAATTGAGTTGTTGTTATGGTAAGTTAACATGGTTCATTATTAAAACATAGATTTGATTCACCAAATCCATCATTATTGTATACTCTTTGATAGATATAGCGCAACCCAAACTAATATCCCTTAATCCTTATTTTACAATTTTATAAGTTCTTATCTTAATAGGCTCCTTTCTTAATTTTGAATCTAAATACCTAAATACTAAGAAAATTCTCTGTTGACAGCAATCTATGCTTCACAGTAATATATATTTTGTATATCGAAGTCCTAGACAGGAAAGTAGAAGAGGCAAAGATCTTTGACAAAAGGAAAAATGTCAATCAAAAAAAAAGATTGATTGAACTTTCCACCGGACTCATTCCATGAGTAAAGGAGTGAAAAGGATTCGCTTAGGTAACGAAATCAAGTGCTAGTACCCCTTTCTTTTTTATTGAATTAACTAATTTATTTCCTTTTAACTTTTTGATTTTTGGATATTTTTTTTATTTGATTTGGCATTATTCAACAAGAAAAAAAAGAAAAATTTCGACAAATTCCTTTTTTTTAATTATGCGATAATTATGAGAACCAATTCTACTACTTCGCGTCCCGGGGTTTCCACAATTGAAGAAAAAAATGCAGGGCGGATTGATCAAATTATTGGACCCGTGCTGGATATCACTTTTCCCCCGGGCAAGTTGCCTTATATTTATAACGCTTTGATAGTCAAGAGTCGGGACACTGCTGATAAGCAAATTAATGTGACTTGCGAGGTACAACAATTATTGGGAAATAATCGAGTTAGAGCTGTAGCTATGAGTGCTACAGACGGGTTGATGAGAGGAATGGAAGTGATTGACACAGGAGCTCCTCTTAGTGTTCCGGTCGGTGGAGCTACTCTCGGACGAATTTTTAACGTTCTTGGAGAGCCTATTGACAATTTGGGTCCCGTAGATACTAGTGCAACATTCCCTATTCATAGATCCGCGCCCGCTTTTATTGAGTTAGATACGAAATTATCTATCTTTGAAACAGGTATTAAGGTGGTCGATCTTTTAGCGCCTTATCGACGTGGAGGAAAAATCGGACTATTTGGGGGGGCAGGAGTAGGTAAAACAGTACTCATCATGGAATTAATCAATAACATTGCTAAAGCTCATGGAGGCGTGTCCGTATTTGGCGGAGTAGGGGAACGGACTCGTGAAGGAAATGATCTTTATATGGAAATGAAGGAATCTGGAGTAATTAATGAAAAAAATATTGAGGAATCAAAGGTAGCTCTAGTCTATGGACAAATGAATGAACCGCCGGGAGCTCGTATGAGAGTTGGTTTAACTGCCCTAACCATGGCAGAATATTTCCGAGATGTTAATAAGCAAGACGTGCTTTTATTCATCGATAATATCTTTCGTTTTGTTCAAGCAGGATCGGAGGTATCCGCCTTATTGGGGAGAATGCCCTCTGCAGTGGGTTATCAACCTACCCTTAGTACAGAAATGGGTTCTTTACAAGAAAGAATTACTTCTACCAACAAGGGATCGATAACTTCGATCCAAGCTGTTTATGTACCTGCGGACGATTTGACCGACCCTGCTCCTGCGACAACATTTGCACATTTGGACGCTACTACCGTACTTTCCAGAGGATTAGCTTCCAAGGGTATTTATCCCGCAGTAGATCCTTTAGATTCAACCTCAACTATGTTACAGCCTCGGATCGTTGGCAAGGACCATTATGAAACTGCGCAAAGAGTTAAAGAAACTTTACAACGTTACAAGGAACTTCAGGACATTATTGCAATTCTTGGGTTGGATGAATTATCGGAGGAGGATCGTTTAACTGTAGCAAGAGCACGAAAAATTGAGCGGTTCTTATCACAACCGTTCTTTGTGGCAGAAGTTTTTACCGGTTCTCCAGGAAAGTATGTTAGTCTTGCAGAAACAATTAGGGGGTTTCAACTAATCCTTTCCGGAGAATTAGATGGCCTACCCGAACAGGCTTTTTATTTGGTGGGGAACATCGATGAAGCTAGCACGAAAGCTATAAACTTAGAAGAGGAGAGCAAATTGAAGAAATGAAATTAAATCTTTATGTACTAACTCCTAAACGAATTATTTGGGATTGTGAAGTGAAAGAAATTATTTTATCTACTAATAGCGGCCAAATTGGTGTATTACCAAACCACGCCCCCATTAACACAGCTGTAGATATGGGTCCTTTGAGAATACGCCTCCTCAACGACCAATGGTTAACGGCGGTTCTGTGGAGCGGTTTTGCGAGAATAGTTAATAATGAGATCATCATTTTAGGAAATGATGCAGAACTGGGTAGTGACATTGATCCAGAAGAAGCTCAACAGGCACTTGAAATAGCAGAAGCTAACTTGAGTAGAGCTGAGGGTACGAAAGAATTGGTTGAAGCAAAACTAGCTCTCAAACGGGCTAGGATACGAGTCGAGGCTATCAATTGGATTCCCCCATCCAATTGAAGACAATCCAAAGGTTTCGTTGATATAAAGAAAAAGGAAAAAAGGGTAGAAAAAGTTATTAGATAGCGAAGCGAAGTAAGTCCAATGCTATCTAGTAATTTTTCTACCTACCTACCTACTATTGGATTTGAACCAATGACTCCCGCCGTATGAAAGCAGTACTCTAACCACTGAGTTAAGTAGGCAATTTATCATCACAAAAGAAGCCGCATTACTTCGATCGATTATAGATTGAATCCTTTTTATAAGCAATACCGCTCCATTATTAGTATGGTATTCCGTTATTGGTATGTTATTGGTATGGTATATATTAAATAGATCAAAGGGATATCCTATGGCATTACAGAATATTCATCTTGACAAGAAATTATCTATATGTTAAGATATCTTTGACAAGGGCTATAGCTCAGTTCGGTAGAGCAACTCGCTTACACGTGCGCCAATGCTTTTCAAGGGAGAATGAACATAATTGACCTTATTGGAAAATCAATGTCTTACTTCATGGATTCGAGAGAATAGGAGAACAGTAGCCTGACAAATAGTCGGTTCATTCCGATTCGGGTGCCAATTCTGGTGCCTAATCAAATAGAACCCCTAGTGATTTGCTAGTTGATAAGGTAAATATCCAGCCCACTCAATGCTAGGCATAATGAGGATAAGGGCCTCCAAAAAACTTCTTTTCGTTCTATGAACTTTAAGGTGTATGAAGTCTCATAGTCAACTCTTGCAGCGGAACGATAGAGACTCCATTTCACTTAGATTGATTTCATTTAGGCCGGAGGCAAACCTAAGTCAAGGTAATCCTCCTTTGAAACACTTTGGTATTGCTCCTAGATGGATCATAATACAAATAAATCAATCAGAGCACAGGGAGCCATCTTATTATCTTTCCGTAAAGAAAAACTATGGCGGATTAACTGATCTTTACATCAGTTGATGAAAGAGCCCAATGCAGAAAAATGCATGTTGGGTCTTTGAAACAGTTCGAATCATTTCGATAATAATCCGTTTGATCTGTTTTACCGAGAAGGTCTACGGTTCAAATCCGTATAGCCCTACTAATATATATTATATGTCTTTTTTTTTCAATTTTAGGATGGATATCCAATGCGACCTAGAATAGAGATAAAAGCATTACCATAGGATTATTTATCAAAAATCATAGAGATAGGAAAAGAAAATTTCGATCAAATCAATAGAAGGAAAGATACCTTATCTGATTTGAATTCCATCCTTCTTCAAATAAAACAAATAAAATAGGATATGCACTAAGTTCCTAGACTTTCCTATACTATAATGACTGCAACGGCAACGATTTTCTCCATTTTGCGAATTCCTATTTTGTTTGAAGTATATTACTATAATAAATATACATTATCTAAATAGAATGGAAATCCAAAAGAAACAAAAGCTAAAGTAAGCGCTCTTTGGTTTGAGCAAAAGAGATTCTTGTTTCACCGAGGAAAAGAGAGAAGTTCTGGATAAATTGACAATGCCAACTGAATTGACTAATTTCAGTTCCGCCTATTCCACATTAATGGGAGTACATTTATGTTCCTGCTTCACGAATATGATATTTTTTGGACATTTCTAATAATAGCAAGCCTTATTCCAATTTTGGTATTTTGGATTTCAGGGCTTTTAGCCCCAATTAGTGAAGGACCAGAGAAGCTTTCTAGTTATGAATCGGGTATAGAACCCATGGGGGGTGCTTGGTTACAATTCCGAATACGCTATTACATGTTTGCACTAGTTTTTGTTGTTTTTGATGTAGAAACGGTCTTTCTATACCCTTGGGCAATGAGTTTTGACGTATTGGGTGTATCCGTTTTTATCGAAGCTTTCATTTTCGTGCTTATCCTAGTTGTTGGTTTAGTTTATGCATGGAGAAAAGGAGCCTTGGAATGGTCTTAACTGAATATTCAGACAAAAAAAAAAAAGAAGGAAAAGATTCCATTGAAACAGTCATGAGTTTGATTGAGTTTCCGTTACTTGACCAAACAAGTTCCAATTCCGTTATTTCAACTACACCAAATGATCTTTCGAATTGGTCAAGACTCTCCAGTTTATGGCCCCTTCTATATGGTACCAGTTGTTGTTTCATTGAATTTGCTGCATTAATAGGCTCGCGATTCGACTTTGATCGTTATGGATTGGTACCAAGATCAAGTCCTAGGCAAGCGGACCTAATTTTAACAGCCGGTACGGTAACAATGAAAATGGCTCCCTCGTTAGTGCGATTATATGAGCAAATGCCTGAACCAAAATACGTCATTGCTATGGGAGCCTGTACTATTACAGGGGGAATGTTCAGTACGGATTCCTATAGTACTGTTCGAGGAGTTGATAAGTTAATTCCTGTGGATGTCTACTTGCCGGGTTGCCCGCCTAAACCAGAGGCTGTTATAGATGCCCTAACAAAACTTCGAAAGAAGATATCCCGGGAAATTGTTGAGGATCGAACTCTATGTCAAAGTCAAAAGAAAAATCGATGTTTTACTACCAGTCACAAACTTTATGTTCGGCGCAGTACTCATACCGGAACTTACGAGCAAGAATTGCTCTATCAATCACCATCTACTTTAGATATATCTTCTGAAACTTTTTTCAAATCTAAAAGTCCAGTATCTTCCTCCAAATTAGTGAATTAAGAGGGGTTCTTTTGTGCAGAAAAAGAAAGAGCAGTGCAATCTTTCAAACTTACATTTGAAATTTGAAATATTTATAAAAATAAAAAAGAGGGGGAGATCAAGACAATGCAGCAGGGGTGGTTATCTAATTGGCTAGTCAAACATGAGGTGGTTCATAGATCTTTGGGCTTCGATCACCGAGGAATAGAGACTTTACAAATAAAAGCAGGGGATTGGGATTCCATTGCTGTCATTTTATATGTATATGGTTACAATTATTTACGTTCCCAATGTGCTTATGACGTAGCACCCGGCGGATCTTTAGCTAGCGTGTATCATCTTACGAGAATACAGTATGGTATAGATAATCCAGAAGAAGTATGCATAAAAGTATTTACCCAAAAGGATAATCCTAAAATCCCGTCTGTTTTCTGGGTTTGGAGAAGTGCCGATTTTCAAGAACGCGAATCTTATGATATGGTGGGAATTTCTTATGATAATCATCCACGCCTTAAACGTATCTTAATGCCTGAAAGTTGGATAGGCTGGCCCTTACGTAAGGACTATATAACCCCTAATTTCTATGAAATACAAGATGCTCATTGAATTTGAATGATAATAAATTCATGATCACTTATACAACATAACTCTAGATTTTATTCTAGTCACGGAATATTTTGCTATTCTGTTCCTAGACAAAACGAAATACCTATTATATTCTAATTACTTCCTATTATACAAAAAGCAAAAAGGTCCAGATAGACTGATCAAAAAAGGAATTCATTTCGATTTTCCAATTTGAAAAATCACATATTCATTATAAATTTCCTTCGTATGAACCGTATGAACAGAAAAATACAATGACTCAAAGAAGTTCTTACCACGAACTTTGTACCGCGCACATTATTTAGAACAACAGGGAAAGTAAGTATCAAGAAAAAAAAATATTCTTCGGAATAGTGGAATACAAAATTAAAAAGAAAAGAACCCGAGATTTTAACACTTTTTTAAAAAGAAGTGTTTAGAGATTTATCTACTTAGTGTATACTATCCAGATTATTAATGAATATACCCCAATGCATCTCGAGGTATTTGTATCAATATCTATTCGGTAGATCCTTTTTTTCTGTGCCAGGAACCAGATTTGAACTGGTGACACGAGGATTTTCAGTCCTCTGCTCTACCAACTGAGCTATCCTGACCCTTTCTTGTGCATCATCCTAGTAGAGTATTTGCATCTATGTCAATTAAAGGGACTAAAAAATCAATAAAGTATTCCACCCCAAATTTGGAAATGAGGGGGATAGTCCTATGCATTGTGGATGGCTTACTTAATAATACTTATAAATTTAATTAATAATTGAGATTCTTTGCAGATACTCTAATAAAAAAGAAATTTATTTAATGAATAGCATAAGATCTATTGCGTTCTCTTTGCACTCCTTTGTGAAAGAGTAGAATGATAAATCTAATGAATCTTGAACCCATTGATAAAAAAGAAAAGAGGATAAATACTATGGTTAGGGAATAAAGGAGGGTTTGGGGATAGAGGGACTTGAACCCTCACGACTTATAAAGTCGACGGATTTTCCTTTTACTAGAAATTTCATTATTGTCAGCATTGACGTGTAGAATGGGACTCTCTCTTTATTCTCGTCTGATTAATCCTATTTTTAATAGATTTCAAATACAATGAATTGAAGGATTTGATTACTCAATATTCGAGTAGAATGGATTCACAATAATTCTAAAAAAATTCGGAATTTTCTAATTTTCTATTTCATAATCATTCCTAACCTAATTTCATTCTAAAAAATAAATAAAGAATCTATATTATGGTATGGGTTCTGTGATTAATCGTTTGCTATGTCAGTATCTATACGTGTGTATTAGATGTATAAAGCCCTTTTTTCTCTAATTTAGTAATTTAGAGGGAGTTTCACTACCAACACAACGTAATTACACCTCGATTCGTTAGAACAGCTTCCATTGAGTCTCTGCACCTATCCTTTTCTTTTGGGTTCTAGTTTGAGAACCGCATGTTTTTCAAAAAAGGGATTTGGCTCAGGATTGCCCATTTTTCATTCCAGGGTTTCTCTGAATTTGGAAGTTACCACTTAGCAGGTTTCCATACCAAGGCTCAATACAATCAAGTCCGTAGCGTCTACCGATTTCGCCATATCCCCATTGTCCTTTTTTTCTTTGAAACCAGCATTCCTTGTGTAATTTCCTACATCTCTTAGTTTTTTGAATGATTGAATTCATTATTCGACGTAGTCTAGCAGCTCATCTCTATTCAAGAGACCCCGCTTATTGCAATTCAGAATTGAATTGATTCTACCGTTGATATATTTGCAATTCAATCGGAATCAATACATCCAAAAGTTTTTCTCTCCCCGACCCCTCCCCTTCCTTACTTTTTTAGAATATTCCAAATTCTACTATAACGTTTGATATTCATTCTTTTTTTTCTAAGTAGAATTTGGAATTTGGAACTAGTTAATAACTAAGATTAATAATTAAGATCTGCCATTTTACAGATTTCCTATATATAATTCTATTTATTACACTATTTCAGTTATGTAAGCCCACTTAGCTCAGAGGTTAGAGCATCGCATTTGTAATGCGAGGGTCATCGGTTCAAATCCGATAGTCGGCTTTTTTCTCGATTGATGTTCCATGAACAAGAATCTCTTTTTTTCTCCGAATTAAATGGAGAATCCCGAGTCCATTACGTCGTTCTACCTTACAATTTTGCTAGATCCAAAACATTAAAATATATAATATATATAAAAAAAATCCATATGTTGATGAAATTCCATTTTTTGTGGTACTTTACTTTAGTAGATTTTACTCTGTTCATCCTTTAGTTTAATTCAGTTTTAATTTCGATGTATTCCGTAATGTAAATACAATGAAATTTATTGTGTAAAATGTAATTTCAATAAAAAAAAGGAGTCTTCATGTCCCGTTATCGAGGACCTCGTTTAAAAAAAATACGCCGTCTGGGAGCTTTACCAGGACTCACTAGAAAAACGCCTAAATCCGGAAGTAATCTGAAAAAAAAATTTCATTCTGGGAAAAAAGAGCAATATCGTATTCGTCTTCAAGAAAAACAGAAATTGCGTTTTCATTATGGTCTGACAGAACGACAATTACTTAGATATGTACATATCGCAGGAAAAGCAAAAAAGTCAACAGGTCAAGTTTTACTACAATTACTTGAAATGCGTTTGGATAATATTGTTTTTCGATTGGGTATGGCTTCAACCATTCCTGGGGCCCGGCAATTAGTTAATCATAGACATATTTTAGTTAATGGTCGTATAGTTGATATACCAAGTTTTCGTTGCAAACCCCGAGATATTATTACTACGAAGGATAACCAAAGATCAAAACGTCTGGTTCAAAATTCTATTGCTTCATCCGATCCGGGCAAATTGCCAAAGCATTTGATGGTTGATATATTGCAATATAAAGGACTAGTACAAAAAATCCTAGATAGAAGGTGGGTCGGTCTGAAAATAAATGAGTTGTTAGTTGTAGAATATTACTCTCGTCAGACTTGAGCTTAATGCAAAAGGAAAGGTTCATAGAATTTTTTTTCCCCCTCCCCTTTCCCCGAACTAAATCGACCTAAGGTTCTTAATTCGTATTTTCCCATTCACCTAGCAGAAATAGATTAACCTTAGGATCTTTTTTATTTTTTGGTATATTTTACATACCAAAGTAATTTTCTTTAGAGAATTCTAATTCTATTAAATAAAGGTATTATTGCTCAAATAAATTGTTATTTGATTTGATACATTGTGATCGGCAACGTTGATGAATTAAGAGAAACGGAAAGAGAGGGATTCGAACCCTCGGTAAACAAAAGTCTACATAGCAGTTCCAATGCTACGCCTTGAACCGCTCGGCCATCTTTCCTACATAATCTTATTATGGAAAATAAACTGAGTGAATAGCGAGTTTTCATATTCCTGCAGTACAGGTACAGCCACAACCGTTCGGGGATTCCATGGCTCCATTGGAAAAATTCTTTTTTTTATCTAAGTGTAAGGATCTTTTTTTTACTAGGAATTCCGCTCCCTCAAAAGGTTTTCTTTAGGGAAAACCAAAATAAAAAGAGAATAGAAGAATCCTTATTATTCCCTAAGAAAATAAAGGAACCAAGGAATCCTAGAATTCTATTCCTATAAGGTATGTTATCCCATACAATCTAAAAAAAAGGGGATACTTAATGACTTTGAAAACGTGAAATAGCTGATGACAGAAGTTGTTGTTGAGAAATAGGAAAGTGGAATGAAATCCAATCTTAGTCAAATATTTCATATCTCTTCTTGTCCAAACAGAAGGAAAAGGAGACAATTTGAGCTGAGCGGAAAATCCATACCTCTCTTATCCATTTAGAGCATATGGAGCGATTTATAAGTTTTTATGTTATTTTGTGCTAGAATGAAAAGAATTCTATATAGAATGGATTGGGAATTATGCCTAGATCCCGTATAAATGGAAATTTCATTGATAAGACCTCCTCGATTGTAGCCAATATTTTATTGCAAATAATTCCGACAACCTCAGGGGAAAAAAGGGCATTTACTTATTATAGAGATGGTGCGATTTGACTCTTTTTTTTTGTTTTTTTAGCCCTACCTACATCTCAGTCTTACGAGAAAGAGAGGGGGTTCGCATAGCAAAAACAAAATTAGTAAAGGAAACCCACGCTTGGGGAAGGTGAGGTGAACTACCAATTCCTTCTGTCGTGTATCCTCGATTGATGTGCCCTTAGATGCTTCAATTGTAGATTTGAGTATTGAGCGAAAGGTTACACCTACAGTATAGGTTCTGTATTACAGGCTAATCCTACTCTACTAGGACCAATAGGCAGCATAGGGGAGAAAAGCACTACACCTCGAAATAGGAATCAACAAGAGAAAAACTTTGTTAGAAATTAACCTTTTCCTGATCAGTATCAGGATTGGGAAGAATGGTTGGGATAGCAAACAACCATCAGGTTTGTACGTTGGATACCCTTATAACCATCAAAGGTCGTTGAAGTGCCTAATTCCTCTAAATAGGGGGCGTTGAGAACAAAAAATTCCTGGAGCTATTGTTTTCCTCGAACATTAATCGAATTCATTGGTGTTAAGAAAAACCTCTTAGGGGAAGGTTGGCTAGAGATTTCTTGGAAAAATACCAGCCCCTTTCGGTCCATAATGAGATGGGACTAATTCTATTTTGATTCTATAGATTTTTTGCTTAGTACTATGTACAGAAGGTACAGAAGGGAGGAGCCGTATGAGATGAAAACCTCATGTACGGTTTTGGAACGGAGATTTTTTGAATAGAATGAACGACCGTAACGGATGTTGGCTCAATCCGAAGGAAATTATGCGGAAGCTTTGCAGAATTATTATGAAGCTACGCGACTAGAAATTGATCCCTATGATCGAAGTTATATACTATATAACATCGGCCTTATACACACAAGTAATGGAGAGCATACAAAGGCTTTGGAATATTATTTCCGGGCGCTTGAACGAAACCCCTTCTTACCGCAAGCTTTTAATAATATGGCCGTGATCTGTCATTACGTGCGACTATCTCCACTATAGAAAGAAAGAAGAAAAAAAGATGAAATTTTCTAGTATTTACTAGAAAAAGGGCTTTCTACATAGGGATCGTCAAAACAATGATTTTGCCCTATCAGCTGTAGGAAGGAAGAACACTTCACGAGAATCAAAATAAGAAGAAAGTCGAGCCTATACTACTACTCTATGGATAAAGTCTCAAATTGATAGAGAAAGCACCGTAAAGATCAATTAGTAAGCGACTGGGTCGATACAACTAAAAAAAACTGCTTAATTATACCATGATACGGGGCAAAATTTAGGAATCTGCTTATGTAATAGAGCCGATCCACTAGAGGATTAAGCAGCGGTGTAGTATCAGATCCCAAAGATAGTAAGTTCTTTTTTCTTCCTTATGGAAAAAGTATTTTTCAAGGATTCTATAGAAATTTCATATATGAAAGACACGAAACCGAGATAGTTACCTTTCAGAAAATTCGAACGAAGGATATAGGTCTATCTATGCTTCATTCTTCTGAAGGTGGGAGAAAAGATCAAACTGATTATTGATCAAAATTAGGGTTTGAAACTTAGGTAATTAACTTCTTCTGCTTAACCCAAGAAGAAATTGGATCGATTTTTGAGAAATCGAATTCAGTTAAGATAGGAGAAATTCAGATAGCAATTTCTGAGCCGTATGAGGTAGGAAACTCTCAAGTACGGTTCTAGGGGAAGGAACTGCCTATTCCGACCGAGGAGAACAGGCCATTCTACAGGGGGATTCGGAAATTGCGGAAGCTTGGTTTGATCAAGCTGCTGAGTATTGGAAACAAGCTATAGCGCTTACTCCGGGAAATTATATTGAAGCACAGAACTGGTTGAAGATTACGAAACGCTTTGAATTTGAATAAGACCACTCTTCATTTTCATAAAATGGTCGGTTTGGTTGTTGATCCATTAATCAAATAATTTTGGTAGGAAGATCGAATCAAGAATTTCATTATATCCCTTTCTGCTACCTTCGATTTTATATCATATTTCATAAGGATAAACAATATATTCCTACCTAAAGGACGATTTTTTAATAATTCTAATGAGTTTCTTAGAATTTGGAATCAAATAAAAATATTTATATTATGCTCACTCAAGGAAAGTAGATGTAGGGCTTATACCCTAAAAAAATACACTAGCTTCTTAATAAATTAAAATAAAACATAAAAAAATCTTTTTTGTTTTTGTTACGTCAGGAAATAATTTTCCAGGATAACCCATGTCCGTTAGGCACCTAATCCTTATGTCATAATAGATCCGAACACTTGCCTCGGATTTACTTCAATATATAATTGCTCCAGTAAATAACTAAAAAAAAAAATAGAAGGGCGGTAGATAGTAAAGAAAAGAACTATCATAATATCTATCCTTCAAAGATTCACTAAAAAAACAGTTGGCGAGTCTCTTTGTATGTCTTGTCCGGAAAGAGGAGGATTTAATGATTATTCGTTCGCCGGAACCAGAAGTGAAAATTGTTGTGGATAGGGATCCTGTAAAAACATCTTTTGAGGAATGGGCCAGACCCGGGCATTTCTCAAGAACAATAGCTAAGGGTCCCGATACTACTACTTGGATCTGGAACCTACATGCTGATGCTCACGATTTCGATAGTCATACCGGTGATTTGGAGGAGATCTCTCGAAAAATCTTTAGTGCTCATTTTGGTCAACTCTCCGTTATCTTTCTTTGGTTGAGTGGCATGTACTTTCACGGTGCCCGTTTTTCCAATTATGAAGCATGGCTAAGTGATCCTACTCACATTGGACCCAGTGCTCAGGTAGTTTGGCCAATAGTAGGGCAAGAAATTTTGAATGGTGATGTAGGCGGGGGTTTTCGAGGAATCCAAATAACCTCCGGTTTTTTTCAGATTTGGCGAGCATCTGGAATAACTAGTGAATTACAACTCTATTGTACCGCAATCGGTGCATTGATTTTTGCATCGTTAATGCTTTTTGCTGGTTGGTTCCATTATCACAAAGCTGCTCCCAAATTGGCCTGGTTCCAAGATGTAGAATCCATGTTGAATCACCACTTAGCGGGGTTATTAGGACTTGGGTCTCTTTCTTGGGCGGGACACCAAATCCATGTATCTTTACCGATTAACCAATTTCTTGACGCTGGGGTTGATCCTAAAGAGATACCACTTCCTCATGAATTTATCTTGAATCGTGACCTTTTGGCTCAACTTTATCCTAGTTTTGCCGAAGGAGCAACCCCCTTTTTCACCTTGAATTGGTCTAAATACGCAGAATTTCTTACTTTTCGCGGAGGACTAGATCCAATAACCGGTGGCCTATGGCTGAGCGATATTGCACACCATCATTTAGCTATTGCTATTCTTTTCCTGATCGCTGGTCATATGTATAGGACCAACTGGGGTATTGGTCATGGACTTAAAGATATTTTGGAGGCTCATAAAGGCCCATTTACAGGACAAGGCCATAAGGGTCTCTATGAAATCCTAACAACGTCATGGCATGCTCAATTATCTCTTAACCTAGCCATGCTAGGCTCTACAACTATTGTTGTAGCTCATCATATGTATTCTATGCCCCCTTATCCATACCTAGCTACTGACTATGGTACACAACTTTCCTTGTTCACACACCACATGTGGATTGGCGGATTTCTAATAGTTGGTGCTGCTGCACATGCAGCCATTTTTATGGTAAGAGACTATGATCCAACTACTCGATACAACGATCTATTAGATCGCATCCTTAGACACCGCGATGCAATCATATCCCACCTTAACTGGGTATGTATATTTCTAGGTTTTCACAGTTTTGGCTTGTACATTCATAATGATACCATGAGTGCTTTAGGCCGTCCCCAAGATATGTTTTCGGATACCGCCATACAATTACAACCCATCTTTGCTCAATGGGTACAAAATATCCATGCTGACGCGCCTGGCGTAACAGCTCCTGGTGCAACAACAAGTACCAGCTTAACGTGGGGAGGTGGCGAGTTAGTAGCTGTAGGCGGCAAAGTCGCTTTGTTACCTATTCCATTAGGAACCGCAGATTTTTTAGTCCATCACATTCACGCATTTACCATCCATGTGACTGTATTAATACTTTTGAAAGGTGTTTTATTTGCTCGTAGTTCCC